AGACAAAAAGAGCTTTTCTTTGATATCGAGCGTAATGTATAAAAAGATCCCTAAAACACCATACATTTTTATGAAAATAATTAATAAACACATTTACAAGACTTTTTATTTTTCCATAAAAATGTGTTCGTTCAAGAAAAGCTCCAGAGGATGTTAATCGTAAATAAGAGGATTTTTTACGAAAAAAAACTAATACAAATTCAAATTCAGTTATATAAAAATTATATAGGAATTGAAATAGTCTTTTTTTTTCTTTTGAAAATATATATAACAAAAATTTCTGCGAATTCGAAGTAAAAGTAGAAATAATAGAATTATTCCAGTTATGATATTGGCGGAGAAAGAATCGTAATAAATGTAAAAAGGAAACATCTTGGGTCCAGCATTGCAGAATTTGAACCAGGATTTCTATATGTATAGGATGGGGTATTAGTATATGTGACACATAATTTAAATGTGATAATTTGTCCTCTAAAAAGGGAAATATTGAATGAATAGATTTTAAATTCTGAAATTTTGGTATTTCTTTTTCTTCGAAAGAATATCCTAATCGCTGCGAGAATAGGATTTCTACAATAACTACAAAACTTTCTGATATCATTTGAGAAAAAAAATGAGAAAAAAAAAATTTGTTATGACCAATGAATCGATTTTGGTCAAAATCATTAACCGAATAAATTGAATAATTTTGTTGATACATTCGAGTAATTAACTGTTTCACAAGTACGAAACTCAATTTCGCCTTAGAATCCATTATTTCCACATCCACGGATTCATAAAAAATCGAACCATTTAGACTATGATCATAAGCAAGTGTATACATATACTCCTGAAAAAAAAGCGGAAATAGGAGGTTCCATTGACTATCTTTTTCTCTATATGCTCGGAATTCCTCCATCTTCGTTTTGAATTTTTAGATAAGCAAGAAGTAGTAGGCATTTCTTGAATTACCAAATGACAATACATAGTGCAATACGGTCAGAACAAGGACCGGATATATAATATCCTATATAAGATTATACTAATTATATTCATTATATAATAATACTATTTTACTATTAGATTACTATTTTATCTAATTTGTAAAATTTAGTCTACTAAATATATCCCTACCCTGGGATATAATCGAATCTTTTTTTCCCCTTTTTTCTATACAATTGATCTATGCTCCTAAAAATGAACATTACAATAGACATTACAATAGAAAAACTCTTTATTTTTGCAACTCGATCACTCTTTTGATTCGGGAAAAAAAAGAAAAAAAAAATTTCTTTATTTATCAGTATACTCTTTCTTTTACACCTTTGATTTTAAAACCATTACTAATTACTATTAGTAGTATTATTAGTATTAATAGTACTACAAATACTACTAATATGTTGAATAATTTATTTAGAATAATTAGGATTCATTAAAAAAATCAATATTCCACTAACAAGGGAATCCTTTCCCCCATCAGGTACTAATTTATTTTTAACGTCCATTATATGGGGGTAATTATTTCAAATTAAGAAATAAGCTTGCTGCTTTTTTTTTTTTAATAGAATTAATTGGAACCATAGAATTCTATCCATTTATTCATTACACCACACCGAAAAATATTAAATTAAAGTCAATTTGGTAAATTTGAGTTTTTTGCCTTCTTCAAAAATCAATATTTTGTAATGATGTAATTGAAATCATCTAATTGATAAGGCGAAATTAGAAATTTAGTATTTTTTACGACATGCTGTTTTTTCCATTCATTACCTTTCAGGATCAGTCGTGGGCTTATAGACTCTACCAATAGCCCAGATGAACTCGTTGCTTCATCCAAGTGTGTAAAAGATCATAGTCGCACTTAAAAGCCGAGTACTCTACCATTGAGTTAGCAACCCGAATAAAAATAAATAGTAGATATAATAGAAATATTAAAAAAATAAATGAAATTCCATTACGTAACATCCTAAAACTAAAAACCAAAAGATTGAAATCAAAAAAGATTTTTTTATACGCGATAAAATTATACTTAATCAATACCCCATTGTCAATACAAATTGAATACCCCGAAAAATAAAAAAGATAAGTAAATAAAAAAAAAAAAATTATGTTGGATTATTATAACATAAATAGAATAGAAATAAAGAAATAACTAAAAAATTTGGATGAAAAAAAAAGAAACTTTATTTATATTTATTTGGACTTAATAAGGTACCTCAAGTTCTAAAATCCTTAAAAACTCCTTTTTGTTTTCGTTTAGGATGGAAACAATCTGGGACGGAAGGATTCGAACCTCCGAATAACAGGACCAAAACCCGTTGCCTTACCACTTGGCCACGCCCCATTTCTAATTTCTATTTGATACTTAGAAAAAATAATATGAGTCTTAGTTATTCGTCAATTACAGATTAAATACAAAATACATATGGAGTATTATAAGAATTCAACATAAACATATATAATTCTAAAAAAAAAAATGAGATTGATCATTACATATAATGTAATTAAGATATTTAAGTAAAGTAGAATTAATTTATTATCAAAATTTAATTATATAATCCACAAAAACAAAATTTTATTATGCTTAATATTCTTAGTTTAATCTATATCTGTCTTAATTCTTTCCTTTATCCTAGTCATTTTTTATTCGCTAAATTACCAGAAGCTTATGCCCTTTTCAATCCAATCATAGACGTTATGCCTGTCATACCTGTACTATTTTTTCTATTAGCCTTTGTTTGGCAAGCTGCTGTAAGCTTTCGATGAAATCTTTAATATTCTAAGAAATAAAAAAAGAATAGAATTCATGATTTAACCGATAGACGATAAAATGATAGAATAAAAGATTATAAAAATTGATAATAAGTCTTACATTACATTAAAATTAGTTCTTCTACAAATAGATAGATAGAATAAAAATTTGTGATAATGCGTAACAAAAGAATAAAAGTCTTATCAAAAAAAAAACTTTTTCTTTTCATTTTCAGACTACCATGGTAATATATTGGTATATAGTACATTAATAGAATAAGTAATCCATTTCCCTTTTTGAATTTTTGAAATAAAAAATATCTTATATTATATTGGAGATTGTATAATGCTTACTCTCAAACTTTTTGTTTACACAGTCGTGGTATTCTTTGTTTCTCTCTTCATTTTCGGATTCTTATCTAATGACCCTGGACGTAATCCTGGGCGTGAAGATTAATAAATAAATCTTTCTTATTTTTAGTGATTTCCTATATTAACTAGGAATAAAAGATAAAAATAAAGATATAATAAAGGATCAGAATTTTGAAACTCTGGAGTGATCAAAAAGGACGGGGAGAGAGGGATTCGAACCCTCGATACGAATAACTCGTACAACAGATTAGCAATCTGCCGCTTTCGTCCACTCAGCCATCTCTCCAAATTAAAAATTTTAATTTTTCTATGATATTGATACGAAGTAAAAATTGATAAAAACTCTGGGTTTCCTTATAATAACAAACACTATATCTATTAAAAAAGAAAAAGATAAGAAATAAAAGATATCTAAAAATAGAATTACTAACAAAATTCCATTTATCTAACTTAGATAACGATGATTCGAAATAGATATTTCGAATAACTAAAAGAAAGAATACCTTATTTCTTTTCTTTGATTTTACACAAAATATTCTTTTATTTATATCTTTACCCGGACCAGTTTAATGCTGTCCGGGACATAATAACTTCTTTTAATCCAATGAATCATTCATAAATCAAAAGATCAAATGATTTTTTTTTTTATTATTTTTTTCTTCTTTCTTATTTTTATTTATATAATTTATATATATATTTTATTTATATTATTTTGACTTATGAAAACTGCAAAAACATAATTTATATAATATATATTATATAAATTATTATATAAAATTATATAGATTATTATATAAAGTAATATAACTAATATAGTTAATTAATTCTAATATAACAAACAATATAACAAATAACAAACTTGTTTAGTTGTTCAAGGAACAAGCTTTATTTTTTATTTGAAGACTCCAGATTTAAGTAAACCGAATTCACAAAATCTAATAATTAAAATTCAAAAAAAAAAGAAGTAAAAAATTTGAACACTATTAACCATTATCATTTTCTATATATATATTATTTTATATTTTCCATTTAGATTGCATTTTATATTTATTTGAATTTGATTGTATGTATCTCTCATTCTTTTTTTTATTAGACAAAGATTCCATTCATAGACTATAATATATAGTGTAGCGGGTATAGTTTAGTGGTAAAAGTGTGATTCGTTCTATTACCAACTTAATGAAATAGTTAAGGGGTCTTTCCGTTTTTTCATATTTCGATCAAAAACTTTATTTCTTAAAAAGGATTAATTCTTTACTCCTAAATAGAATATTTCAGGAATAATATTGATTCTCGCAATTCGTATCCAAAAGTTAAAAAGTTAATTAGAACTTGAATAACAAAAAATTGGAATATAAATTCGCGAAGCATAATTTCTTTTTTTTTTTTAGTATTATTAGATCAACTCTTCGAATTCAAAATTAAATAAGTATGAGTAAGAGATCCATGGATAAAGATACAAAAGTGTACTTCCAATCGTAACTAAATCTTCTTAAAAAATTCAAAAAAAAAAAGAAGCCAAATAGCTAGAGAAGGATAGTTTTGGTTTACTAGAACAGTCCATATATTGTTTCAGCTCGATGGAAACACTATTCTTTTCCTAAGGATCCTGCAAGTAGAAATAAGGAACGAAGAAACTAGACAGATTTTTTGTCATATAGGGGGATCATCTAAAAAGCAAGTAGTATTGTATTCATACAGAAAAGCTGACATAGATGTTATGGATACCATTTTTTACGATTTTGTATGATTCTTTTTTTTTTCATACATCGTAACTTTTTTGTTTCTGTTTTTTCGTTGAGAGCTTTTATCTGGTAATATAAATTTTCCATAAAGGAGCCGAATGAAACAAAAATTTCATGTTCGGTTTTGAATTAGAGATGTTAAAAATGAAAAATAAAGAACTAACGTCGACTATAACCCCTAGCCTTCCAAGCTAACGATGCGGGTTCGATTCCCGCTACCCGCCCCATATTTATATTTCATATATACATTATAAATATATCCTTATTATTTTATTTACCTAATAATTTTTTTGCATGGGATCGAATCTGAACAAGAGAATAAGAAAAATAATATGTGTCAAAGAAGAAAATAGGAATGGAATGAAAAAGCGTCCATTGTCTAATGGATAGGACAAAGGTCTTCTAAATCTTTGGTATAGGTTCAAATCCTATTGGACGCAATTTGATTCAAATCTAAAGAAATCATATATTTATGCTTGTTCTTGAAGTAGGAATAACTCAATCTGTTCCTGAATAACTTCCTTCAAAAGGGCTTCCGCCTCCTCATTGAATGTCTTGGTAAAAGATATAATCTCTTGGAATTTAGGTTTATTATTTTTCAAATAGGTACGTAACTGAATAATAAATTTCTTTACTTGCCCAATTTCTAAGGGGTCAAGATAACCATTTGCTCCAGTATAAATAGTAGCTATCTGTTCTTCTACTGTGAGAGGTTCTGATTGGGATTGTTTAAGCAACTCGCGTAATCGTTGACCTCTTGCCAATTGATTCTGAGTAGCTTTATCAAGATCAGAAGCAAATTGGGCAAAGGCTTCTAACTCTGCGAATTGAGCTAGTTCCAATTTTAATTTGCCAGCTACTTGTTTCATGGCTTTAATTTGAGCCGCGGATCCCACTCTGGAAACAGAAATACCTACATTAATAGCGGGTCGGATTCCGGCATTAAATAAATCCGCCGATAAAAATATTTGTCCATCCGTAATGGAAATTACATTAGTAGGAATATAGGCTGAAACGTCTCCAGATTGGGTCTCAACTATTGGTAAAGCAGTCATACTCCCTTCACCTAAACGAGAACTTAATTTAGCAGCTCTTTCCAAAAGACGTGAATGCAAATAAAAAACATCTCCTGGATAAGCTTCGCGCCCAGGGGGTCTTCTTAATAGAAGAGACATTTGTCGATAGGCTTGTGCTTGTTTGGAGAGATCATCATAAATTACTGAAGTATGTTGTTCACGATACATAAAATATTCAGCTAGAGCCGCACCTGTGTAAGGCGCAAGATATTGTAATGTAGCAGGCGAATCTGCTGTTTCGGCTACCACAATAGTGTATTCCATCGCACCTCGTTCCTGAAAAGTAGTCACTACCTGAGCCACAGAAGATGCTTTTTGACCAATAGCTACATAAACACATATTACATTTTGCCCTCTTTGATTTAGAATCGTATCCGTAGCTACTGCTGTTTTGCCCGTCTGTCTATCCCCAATAATTAATTCTCGTTGACCACGTCCAATAGGGATCATCGAATCAATCGCAATAAGACCCGTTTGAAGAGGCTCGTATACAGAGCGTCTTGAAATAATACCTGGAGCAGGTGATTCAATTAAGCGAGATTCAGAAGCTAAAATTTCGCCCCTCCCATCAATAGGTTTGGCCAGAGCATTTATAACACGACCCAAATAAGCCTCACTTACAGGTATCTGAGCAATTCTTCCTGTTGCTTTTACAGAACTTCCCTCTTGTATCACCAAACCATCACCCATTAGTACAACGCCAACATTATTTGATTCTAAATTTAGAGCTATACCTATAGTACCCTCTTCAAATTCCACTAATTCACCTGCCATCACTTCATCAAGACCATGAATACGAGCAATCCCGTCGCCCACTTGAAGTACAGTACCCGTATTCACAACTTTTATTTCCCTATTATATTGTTCGATACGTTCACGGATAATATTACTAATTTCGTCGGCTCGAAGAGTTCCCATTAGTGTCTCTTTATACTTTTTTGAAAGCAAAGAAAAAAAAATAATGCCTAAATTAAAATTAAATAAATAAACAAAGTAGAAACTTTCAATTAAACTAAAGAAAGTAAAGAAAATAAAAGCTAATCAGTTTTTTCCCCCACAGTTCCTAGGATTCCAATATTAGTACTAATGGTACGGACATGTAACTCATTATTCAAACAACTATTTAAAGTTCCTAGAGCCCCCTGTAAGGCTTGTTGAAAAACTCGTTGTCTGACTTGATTAATTGCTCTTTGTTGTTCAAAGATAAGAGTTTCATTTTTATAATTTTCTAATCGTTTCAAACTATCAAAAGTAGCATTAATCAAATTTCTTTTTTCCCGTTCTATCTCAGAGTATCCATTGACTCGATATTCATTTGCTTCCAGTTCCATTTTCTGTAAGCGAGTCCGAGCCCTTTCGAGCTGTTCAATAGCCCCTCTACGTAATTCTTCCGAATTTCGAATAGTACTCAAAATTCTCTGTTTTCGATTATCTAATAAATCATTTAATGAAAGTAGATTATATTATCATATATTTCACAACTTCCATAATCTCTTCCCGAACCAAACATGAATCTTTCGATTCATTTGGCTCTCACGCTCAATTTCAATTATTATTATTATAATAGTATTAATATTAAAATATTATATTAATACTAATATTTTAGTAGTATTCTGTAATGAGCCTGCCCTCCCTTTTCTGTTCGTATTTATGGAATGTAATACAAGAATATTATTCTATTAAAATTAGGATAAGATTAGTAGGACTCTTCCGACTAGACAAAAAATATATAATTGTCAGCAAAGTTGTTTATTTTTATTCAATTTCAAACTAACTAATCCAAAAAATTCCTATTTTTTAGACATAGGTTGTCGATTCGGCATTATAAAAAAAAAAGCAAAGTCAAGATGTCCTTCTTTTTTTTTTGTAGGAAATGGATAAAATCATTTTATCGATATGAGTGTCCTATATCGGATAAATTATCAATTATTCCTAACCCATTTTGATACTAACATAGTGGTAGAAAGAGTACCCAGTTGTATGCCTGGACTTCAAACAGTTTAGTTTTAACCATGTTATTTTAATAATCTCTTATTTTTGATTGATAAAGAATTAACCTTATTTACCAATAAGTCACGAAATGCTATGGTTCTTACATATAATTTATTCATAAGTAATTCGTTGAGATCTTGCACTTTCTTAGTATTTATCTCTATTAAAATTAAAAAGAACATAAATAAAATAAGATGCAGTTGGTTGGATTCAACCTATTCTTGAAATAGACAACTCGCACACACTCCCTTTCCAAAAAAAATCAATACACCAAGTACCACACTTATATTTATTGGATTTGTTGCTAAAATATCGGTATTAAATCCGAAACTCCCGGCGGATCCCCCGTAACCCAATGAAAGGAAAGAATCGGTTATATTTTTCATATGTTCTCCTGTTATAAATTATAAATAGGACTAAAAAAGAAAAGAATTCTTTTGGACTTTTTGATTTTTTTTTTGTTTTATTTATATTTTTAAGTTCCTAATAAGTATCTTATTAGTTTAAGCCTGCGGAAATGCCTAAAACAAAAAAAAAAGAAGCAAAAATCCCGTTGTGCTAAACCTTAAATAAGAAAAAAAAAATACGTACTTTTTTACACTTCTACAATGGAATTACACAAAGAAATTAAACAAAAGGATTCGCAAATAAAAGTGCTAATGCCACGACTAGCCCATAAATTGTTAAAGCTTCCATAAAAGCTAGACTAAGCAATAAAGTACCTCGTATTTTACCTTCAGCTTCGGGTTGTCTCGCAATACCCTCTACAGCTTGCCCCGCAGCAGTACCTTGCCCAACTCCAGGTCCAATAGAAGCAAGCCCTACAGCCAATCCAGCAGCAATAACGGAAGCGGCAGAAATCAGTGGATTCATGGTAAGTTCCTCACACCAAAAAAAGAAAAGAAGTAGTTAATAATACAATCAATCAATAAATTATTACTTATAATTTTCTTTTTCTCACTACTATTACTATTAATACTATTAAGTACTATTAAGATCCATCGGTTCAAATTAATTAAATTCAAAATTGGAATATAAATTTTCTTGAATCATCAGAACTAATTCAATATTATAAATTATAATATAATATCTAGTTTTTTAGTTTCTACATACGATGGGGTTATATGCATAGGGTTCTAGTAGTTATTGTATTTCTTTGTTTCGAACCATTTTTATTTTTTATTAATTCTTCCTTCTTTACTCTATCTTTAAGTTCATCTAGTCTTTATAGAATCCACGCATTTACAGACGAAACATAAGACAATTCTATTGTAATTTATCTAAATGTAGTTGGCTAAAATAAAAATATAATAATTATTATAAGTTTTATATAACTAATATTTTACATAACTGATAAATATCTAATATCACATATATATCACATATACATTTGTTTCTTCGATAACGGAAATCAACTCTCATTTCATACAAAACATACACATGGAATATACTTATAAAGATTACATATAGCTAGTATCTAGTTTGAACCACTAACACATCTTTTTTTTTTACAATTGTTAGGATATATATACCTATTAGGTGTATCTATTATATTCTCTAATCAAGTCAAGTGAATTATTTTGAACCATATATGAATTGGTATAATTAAAAAAAAAATAGTTTGAAAAACTATATATTCAATGATGTCCCTCTATGGATTCACCTATATAAGCCGCAGCTAAAGTTGCAAAAATAAGCGCTTGAATACCACTCGTAAATAATCCAAGAAACATAACAGGTATAGGGACTACTGAAGGTACTAAAGAAACAAGAACAATAACTACTAATTCATCAGCTAATATATTCCCAAAAAGTCGAAAACTAAGAGATAAAGGTTTTGTAAAATCTTCTAAGATATTTATTGGTAAAAGTATTGGGGTTGGTTGAATATATTTTGCGAAATAAGCCAATCCCTTTTTTGTAAGACCCGCATAAAAATATGCCACTGAAGTGGGTAAAGCTAAAGCAACAGTAGTATTTATATCATTCGTGGGCGCGGCTAACTCCCCATGAGGTAACTGTATGATTTTCCGAGGTAAAAGAGCACCTGACCAGTTAGAAACAAAAATAAATAGAAACATAGTTCCAATAAAAGGAACCCAAGGACCATACTCTTCCCCAATTTGGGTTTTGCTCAAGTCTCGAATAAATTCAAGAACATATTCGAAGAAATTCTGACCGTCGGTTGGAATGGTTTGTGGATTCCGAACAGCTATGCTGACTGAACCTAATAAGATAGCAATTACGAACCAAGAAGTGATAAGTACTTGGGCATGGATTTGTAAACCTCCTATTTGCCAATAAAAATGCTGGCCTACTTCTACACCCGATATATCGTATAACCCATTGAGTGTTTTAATGGAACATGGTATAACATTCATATTGTCCTCTAATAGAAATCGAATTCAAAAAGGAATTATTTTGATTCAACTATCTTGTTTTTAACTTAACTACTATTTTATTTCCTTTAGTTCCAAACGGTCAATATTACAATATTATTGTAATATAGTAAATAATATTCGTAATACTTTATTTATATTAATATTATTTATATTTATTTTTTATTTGATCTTATCCCCCCCTTTTTTTTTTAATTCAGGAATAGTAACCTTTTGAATAGAAATCTAAAATCTATAGAGTTTCAAAATATTTAACTAATTATTTTGAATAATACTCAAGGATTTCTTATATAACTAGAACGTCCTTCACAAATTGCGGATACTAATTTGTTAAGAATCAATCGAATTGAAGCTATAGCGTCATCGTTGGCAGGAATGGAAATATCCGCAATATCTGGATCACAATTTGTATCAATTAAAGAAATTGTCGGAATCCCCAAAATGACACATTCTCTAAGAGCCGTATATTCTTCTTGCTGATCAACAATAATTACAATATCAGGCAACCCTGTCATATATTTGATCCCCCCCAGATATGTTTGCAGGGTAAATAATTTTCTCTTCAACATCGCTGCATCTCTTTTGGGAAGCCGATTGAATTTCCCCATCTTTTGTTCTGCTCTTAAGTCTCTGAACCTCTGAAGTCTCGTTTCTGTAGTGGACCAATTTGTTAACATACCACCAAGCCATTTTTTGTTAACATAATGACACCGAGCCCTTATTGCAGCCGATGCTACTGAATCCGCAGCTTTATTTTTGGTACCAACGATTAAGAAGTTTTTTCCCATACTCCCCGCATCAAAAACTAAATCACAGGCTTCGGACAAAAAACGAGCAGTTCTAGTAAGATTTAGAATATGAATACCTTTACGCTTTACAGAGATATAAGGATCCATTTTAGGGTTCCATTTCCTAACACCATGACCAAAATGCACTCCTGCTTCCATCATCTCTGGCAAATTTATGTTCCAATATCTTCTTGCCATTTTCCCCACATCCTCTTTTTTTTTTTCAAAGTTCTTCATAAACAAAAACAAAATAATAATTGTTCCGACGGAACCTTATACCGACCCTTTATTTTATATGGGGTTTAAGCCATTAATTTCTTTTTTAGTTTATTAACTATTTTATTACGAAATCAATAATCGGATCAGATAATCTAGATAAAATAAATAAGTAATAAATAAAATAGTTAAGAGAGAAAAAGAAATAATAAATAGAATCTCTTATTAAGAATCATTTAATCGTCTAACTGATTGTTCTTTTGTTTCATCGAAATCGTTTGTGTCACAAGAACAAAATAATTCTCTATGGTGTAAAAAAATATCTCCCAGTTCGAACTTGAATAAATTAGTCTTTTTGATTTCTAAATTAATGTCCTTGCATTGTCTTGAGCGGGGCACTAATTTTTTAAATCCGGTACCAACAGGTATAATTTCTCCTAGAACCACGTTCTCTTTCAACCCTTTCAACCAATCAATACGACCTCGTAGGGCAGCTTTTGATAAAACTCGAGCAGTTTCTTGAAAACTGGCTTCGGATATGAAACTTTGGGTATTCAAAGATGACCTTGTTATTCCCAATAAGATTGCCCGATAACAGATCGCTTCGTCCAATGCGCGCCCCGCCCGTTCCGCTCGCAACAATCCAATTAATTCTCCAGGTGAAAAAACATTAGACATTCCATCTTCGGAAACCAACACCTTTGATGTTACTTGACGTATAATAATTTCTATATGTCTATTATGGATCTGCACTCCCTGGGAACGATAAACCTTTTGGATCTTATTAACCAAATAGATACGACTTTGGATTATAGTTAGCTCAGCTCCAATCAAGAACTCCCAGGGTCTTCCAAGAATTTTTGGTATACATTCGTTCCAACTTTCAATTCTTTTTTCAAGGTTCATCGACATTGAATCAATCGAACGCACTTCTAAAACTTGTTCCACTTTTGGAAGACCCTGTGTTATGTCCCCAGATCTCGATTTTTCATAGTTAAATGTAACTAATGTATCTCCTTCATAAACGAGATCTTCATAATGGCCATGAATAGTTGCTCCTGGGGAGGCCAAATAGGGCTTAGCCAACCTTATAACTAAGGAGTCAACATGAACACTTATAATTTGACCTGATTTTTTTATGTGTGGTTCACATTTGAATAGACACACATTTTCACAAAAAAATTGTCCAAGGACAATTATTCTGGATGTCTCTTCACAATAATCGTGATGCGGGAAGCACCAATTCAAGTAAAATGGATTCAAAATGATCCTACTACATGTATCGGGACTAAAAATTATACTATTTTCATCCATTAACAAGTATTCAAATACGTGAAATACTTGAAGAGTCCGTTTAAACTTGTCAAGTGCAAAATGTTTCTTTAATAAGATTTGATTATGAGTTATGAAATGGTAAAATGAATAAAAATTCACTATTTTAAGTGGAATATTACCTAAGGGACTTAACAAATCTATAATTTCAATTAGGAGATCTAATCTCTTTGTTATATTGTTATATTTCGAACCATTAAATGGATGATCAATTCGAGAACAATTAGATGATGCCAAAATCATTAACGATTTTGATTCCTTAGTTCGATTCAACAACGTACCAATATCAATAATTCCGCGATATTGGGAAAGTGATTGAATCTTAGACTCGGAATAAAAAGGATTGATATTGTTATGATCTAATCCATTAGCGGGAATCAATCCCAAACCTGACATATCATTTCTTTTTCCGGTATACGAAAAAGTAAACTTTACTAAGTCAATTCTTATAAAATTATGAATTAAATCATTTGCTCTTACTTCAACAAAGGAAGCATAAGCTTCTCCCGCGTAACCATTTTGTTCTTGTTCCCAATTCAATATTAAGCAAGTTCGAACCAATTGAATAATTGTGTGAGAAATTCCTCGAATTGACTTGCTATTTCTGCAAAGGATATAATTGGCAACTGTAAGTTGGATATCATCCTTTTCTTGCAATAGATCTGGAGAGAAAAGTGTTCCTAAATTTATCCCATGAGTTATTTCATATGTGACTACAGGTCGAACTAAAACAAAATACTTTTTCTTGGTAGGTGTGATCCGTTGGACATATATCCAATTTTTCCATTTTGTTTTCGATTCCTTAGTATTTTTGTTTCCTAGTGGTATTAACATGCCATTGTATTTGGATATCTTATCTGTTTCTGCAGGAAAATAGATATCTCCAGAAAAAATTTTTACTTCAATACTTTTTTTTTTTCTCTCCACTCGAACTAATCCGCTCACTCGGCTTCTTGCATTTAAAGCGAGTTGTGTATCTACCCCAATGAGAGTATTGTTCCGAACCTTTATGGACGAGTATACAGGTAAAATATGAACTTCTTCTGGAATAAAAAAAAAATGATCTAATTTTTTTTTTTTGTATTTCGAACTAAATCCTTTGGACCCTCGATACTCAATCAAATCCTCTTTTTTTATGATTGAATCCACTTCTACAGTACTATATTTAGTAATTCCCGAATTTCTTTTTCTGTATCGTGGATCATCAAAAAAAGCAAAAATAGTATTTTTAAGTAAAATACCATTTTTGGGTATTTCAATTGAAATACCCAAAAATGGTATTTGTTTTTTGTCTCTTTCTTGAACATATTGGAATTGTAATTGGATGATGAATCTATTTTTTCTCCTTTTCGACAAAAAATCAGAATTATTTTGAAAAATAAAAGGATATATAAAATTCCAATGACTATTGGATATGATTTGGTCAGATATTGAATAATTATGAATTCCCCTATGTTTTTTACAAAAAGTATCCAAGACTTTCTGTCTTACTGGATGATTAATCATTGAAAAACCAGAGATATATTTTTCTTGCACCAAAAAAGAATCAATATTCATTTGATCTTGATCTTTGTGGAACAAAAAAAAGACTATATTAGATTTGGGCGAACTCCCTTCTAATATCCATAAATGGCTTGTTTTTGGTAATAGATGAATATTACCATATGGATATTTAGTTGCATGATAGATATCGGTACTCCAATGTATTTCTCCTTTCGACTCGGAAAAAATATGTTTTCGGACTTTTTCCTTAAAATAAAAAGTGGACGTTCCAGCATGAATCTCAGCAATCACTTGTTCTGATTCGACATATTGACCATTTTGAACTAAAACCAAACCCTTTGCTGGAATATTGACATTATGTATGATATTCAGACTAGCAATAGATACACACAAGTTTATAGAACATAAAAAAGCGGGGTGCCCGTGACGGGTACGTGTAGGATAAACCAAATCTGAATTATATTTGATTTTTCCATTTGAAGGGGCTCGTACATATTCGGCCGTACCCCCCGTGAATACTCCACCCGTATGAAAAGTTCTTAATGTTAGTTGAGTACCCGGTTCTCCGATTGATTGACCCGCAATAATACCTACCGCTTCTCCCAATTCGACCAGGTCCCCATGAGTAGAACTACGACCATAACATAATTGACAGATCCAAGATATACTCCTGCAAGTAAAGGGAGTTCGAATATATATTGGTTGTGCTGGAAAAATTATGAATTGATTGATAATTCCAATACCAATATCTTGATTTCGAGTGGCAATGCATCGTTTACTTATATATATATCGTCTGCTAATACACGACCAACTAATGTTTGGAAAAAGAAATTTTGTGCCATCTCA